TATGGATCAAAGAGAAGGGCATATGTGATATCCATTCCGGTTCTTGATGCCCCTAAGGCAAAAGAGCTAAAGAAATGTTCTAGTCAAGTCGAGAGCTAGAGAGAGTAGATGATACGTCCAAGGGTGAAGCTAAGGCTTCTCTGGCCACTAGGGAGTCATCAAAGTATGAGTCCATACATTTGCTAGCTAATACTGGATCGTCAAAGACCGGATTCTATTTCTTAATACCGTACGTCTCTCTCCTAAGGGATCTAATCCGAACTCCTTCCCTCACTTCGTTCATGATAGTCGGTCGAGTGGCCACTCTTCCCCTTTATAGTGGAGTTTCGCCTCTTTCCTTGGCCTTATCTTTTGAGCTTCTTGTAATCAAGCGCGAATCAAATGAACCTCCATCCGGGCCTGTACCTAAACTCTGAAAGCGAGAACCTCTATTGTCGTCCCACATTACGAAATGAAAGAAAGCGGTAACTCTAATTCTGTTTATCTTCCTAACAGTAGAGCCACTCCCATTCCTCTCGCTTTCAGCGGACAGACCGAGAAAATTAGTACGCGTGACACCTACTTTCTCATCTGTACGCCTCTCCCTTCCACCCTCCCTTAGTAGTGGTCCTTTTCAAGCAAAAAACACGGGTTTGGGCGACCTCTTGACTCCATTTCCAACTGGCGAAGGGCAGGTTGGGAGCTGGGAAGAATACGAATCTTGCAAGAGGTGCCATCCTGACCTGGAGGAGGTGATGGGGAAGCTGCTGGTTCAACCGACCGAGGGGAAGCTGCTTGCTGACTTATACTCAATTGAAGGGTCAAGTATTAATCAAATAGTTCAGTTGTTGCGCCCTATATCCTAGTAAAGTTCGAACCGTTTCCAGAGCGAAGGATTTCGATCTCTTCTCTTCTAGGGCCAACGCGCCTATTCTATTACATTCCTTTCTCTTTCCCCTTCTTGGGTGAACCTGTCCCATTGCCTGAATCCAGGAATGGTGATGTCTCGTCCTAACATGGGTTACCCTCCCTAAACGGGTTTAATGGAACATGCCTAGGGCAGAGAAAGGTAAGTTTATCTAGCCCGAACGGCAAACACCTTAAGATAGGGCACTTCGTGGTTTAAACGGCTCTATTTTCACTATGCTCCACCGTTAGAAAAGAAATAAAATACATGCATATAGGCAAACCCCACGAACAACTAAAACATCCGTTTCGGGAGCTACAAGGAGGAAAAAATAGGATTCGGATGAAGAATAAGAAAGAGAGAACGATGCTGAGGCTGAAGTCGAAACCTACCTAAGTAGAAGTTCAAGGTAAAACGGGTGTTGATGTCTTAGAATAGGGAACACCAAGTGAAAGAGCTGACATCTGGAACTTGAGAAGGGGGACGAACTACTTTGTAAGGGAGACCAGGGACCCACTCTTCTTTTGTGCCACGAGGTTAAGCCGTTACACCAGTTCTGTTCCCACGCGTACTACCCGGCTGACTTTTCTTCTTTTTTTCCATCCAGCTTGACTCAAGAAGAGGAGTGAGTGTACTTCTTCTTCAATTGAATTGAGCTCCTTCTTATCCGCCGAACCAGCCAATCTTAGGCTTAACCGAGAGCTTTCTTCGTGCTACCAGGGTAGGTCAGTTTCTTCCTTAATCCGTAACGTAACGACTGGCCGGAAAGAATGACCTTTAAAGGAAAGTCTTAGCCCGGCCTCCTGTTGGAATTAAAACCAAGCTTTATAAGCACGGTCTCTAAGATCGAGTTTCCCAACCTATCCTATATGACATGACCAGCTTCATACTCTTCTTTCCTGTTCGGCTTTTTTCTTCTAGGTAAATTCCATGGAGAAGATAAGGTTGTATAGGCAGTCTAACTAGTATTCGTGTATGGTGGGCTATGGCTCAAGGCGAGAGTAGAATAGGCAAAGGCTGACGAAGGAAGGGAAAATCAAAGTCAATCCTTCAGGAAAGCCTAATGGAAGGCGTCGGTCTAAGTAATCGGTAGCTATAGAGTCTCGCATTACCTTTTCAACCTTTCTTTTCACATATAGTCGTAATAGCGGCACGGCAGGATCTTTATCTGGACATTCCCGAAATGCCATTGTGGGCTCAGCTGTCTGCGATGATTCTAGACGGATTCTTTTATTTGGAAGTTGAAGTTCTAGATCTTGGACTTTTGGAAAAAGATCTTTTTCAGGCAAGCATAATAAAAGCCTTTATCGGGAGCTCGTAGTGCTAAGTTCAGCCTGAGAGTTTGGTTTATTTGTACGTGCTCATTTCTGCTGATAGTGCTCGGACTTGTTGGACCACTCTATCATAAAGAACCTATAAAATTAAAAATTCCTTACTTGACAAAGGTTCTCCCCTTATGGATGGAAAGGTTCCCGCCTCCGCCCGATCGATTTAATCTATTCCCACCTTCACATGCTTGCTGGATTACAGGTTGGCTTGCTAGCGTCTTGCTATTGGCTTTCTAGCTAATACGGCTTTTTTCTAAGGTGAAATTGTTCAATCTGAACTTATACCTTTAAGACTTGAAGAGAGAAGATACCTTCGCCCACCCACCATGCTACGCGAAAGATGAACTTCAATAAGTAGAGCCTTTACGCCTATTATTTATCTTTATTCAAAGTAAGCAGATCGAAAGCACGAAAAGGAATGTCTTAGCGTGCCCTTACTCTAATTCTAAATAAAGCTCTTTCGCGCACTAAGTCAAGCAGGGAGTTTTATCGGTTACAGTAGCCCGGTTCCCCAAAACTTGTTCTCATCCGAGGCAGTGCAGAGTTGGTCAAGTGCTCTCTCTCTCCTCTTCCTCTGGCCTGGAATAGAACTGCCATATTCAATAGCTCTAGCCTAAGGAAGAATTCATTTGAGTGAGAATCCGAACTTGCTTATTCCAATTTCCTTATAGCTGTCCGCTTCCAGAATAGAGGAAGAGAAGAATGAACCGAACCAACCCACGAATGACACGGTGGCTGCAGCTTCAATCTCGTTCAATCGGCCCGCTATTCATTACTTTTCAAAATCTTTCTTTGTTTCAATGAGAAGCAATTAACTAACCTTTTGAAAATCGCTTGTTGAGCGCCCTTCTCTTTTTTAAGAAAATGAAAGAAAGAGGGCTGGGCTCGACCCAACCTCAGTTAGTTATAAATGCACTCGACTTTCACAATAGGTCAAATGAATATAACGGGTTTTTTTTCTCCCGAAACAAGTGGTTTCTACGTATATATATATGGATAAAGCGCTCAACACTTCAGATACAGGCGCTCGATCATAGGGGTTACAGATAGGGTTGAATGCTTCGGCTACCAATGCACTGATTGAAAACACTAGGATTGGTTCTCGGTTGAACATGCTAAGGCTTATGGAGCTGAGGCTGATCCTCTCTCCCAACCAACTCTTTTCCTCCTTTTTTGAATATGCTTAAAAAAGGGAAGTGAATATATATATATAAAATAGATTCGAACTTCTATGTTCAAAACTGGGCAAGCAAGGGTACTTTGGATAGCCATTCCATTTTCCGGTTTAGATACGTGGTGCCTTGAGTCCTAGAGCTTTCCTGCCAAGAGTAGCAAGCCCGGGAAGGGCGGATGTATCTTGAAAAGCGAGTTGGTCTATTGGAAGGGGAGGGGAAGCATTGGTTGGAAGCCAAGCCCGATCGTTTAGCTTTCCTTTCGACAAGAGAGTTCAAGTTCAAGCAAGACAGAGGTCTCACTCTACTTCAAATACGACATAGCTTTGCGAAAGGTACTAAACCCCCTATATACCCGACAGGGGAAGACCCCTAAGATATGATAGGGGAGGCGGGGTTCATCGCTTGAAGCTAGAACCAGAGTCATAGGGGCACTTTTTGTTTTGCCTTCCTTAAGTCCAGGAAGAACGCCCGATGTTTTTTCGTGGAGCGCAGAATTTGCCTTAATCTAGAGAGTATATACAATCTATGTCACTGGCAAGAGCATGATTGAGGGCTTTATACTGTAGTCTGTAACTCTTCAATTGGTTATTGGCTCTACCCCCAGCCCCTTCATATTCCGTATCCTGCTGCTTCTTTGCTTGCTTTTCTTGATCAAGCATTCCGCAAAGAGGTAGTAGCATTTGGGGTGACAATAATTTAATTTTCCGGATAAGCCGGCACAGCTCTTGCTTGCTGTCTGTATGTGGTAGGGTCTGGTCAACTGCCCGGCCACCTCTTTTTTCATCTCTTGTCAACGCTAGAACTTTTTTAAAAATGATGCCATTCCGAAGTGAAGCTCAATTTCTATTCATTAGTTCAGCGCTAAGATGTAGAACTGGATTGTATATGGGAGCGCTTGAAATGGTTTGGTTTAACCGAACGCTCGCGTCGATGTTGCTGAGCCCTTTCGCTCCTTGAATTACTGAGAACAAACTTTCTACGATCCTATAGTGGCTTATCGTAGCTAACAAATGATCTTCACCAAATTTGGTCAGCATGTAGCCCGATACGAACGCAATTACATGTCTCAATACTGACTACCTACCCGGACCGGGGACGGAAAGGGCTAAATATAGCCCAAAGAATTATGGCCCTACACCGAGAAGTTATAACGGACTCTCTCAGTCAAGTTGATTTGGGGCTGTGTTCAATAACTGCCGTCCCATCCCTCATTACTGATGCGTATTTTGCGCCTGTCTCTTTTCAATTCACTTTTTTTCTTGTTTTCTTGAGCTCCGCATGCAAGTCTTTTGTCGCTGGGCTAGGGCATCCAGTTGACAGCGAGGTTTCTACCTTGATTATAGCACTTCCCAGGTTGAGCTGCAGGGCCAGGCTCCAATAAAGGGCCTCCACCTCCTCCTGCATTTTCCAAGCAGATTACCGATTTCAGACGATACCTTTGCATTTTTCAGTGATGAAAATCAAAATGGATGCAGTATCATGTGAGGTGTTAGGGACAATGCATGTGGTGTTTGAAGGGAAGCTTTTACTGCTTGTGAATGCGATCAAGTGCATGGGGGATGGTCTGTGTTTTGGTATCTGAGGACTAATGTATGCTTTTAATTTTATTAGGTAATTAACCCAATTGTATCTATTGCCTTGTCTGATCTCTGATGTACTAAACTATTAATTGGATTTGGCATTTGGGTTGTTATGACATTGTGACTCGTGACATGCATCTTCAAGGGTCTTATGAGTGGTTAAGTAGCTAGTTTAAGAGCACTAGTAACTTTGTGTCTTAATCTCAATGTTGTAAAGCTAAAGACTTTGACCCCATGATGCACTTTCTCTTGGTTGTAATTAGCTTGCAATTGCTTGGTTTGTCTCTTAGTCGGACCATTGCAATCTTTCAAGTTTAAAAAAGGATGGCCCGTGATTTGTTTTTATCTAGCAAAACATGATGATGATTTCCTCGTGTGTGGTACTACGCGAAGCGAAGTCTTCGAACTGGCCCAGCGGGTTAAAAATCATTTGCCCCGAAAAGCGCCCCTTTCGTGCAAAGCGACGTACAGGGCGTGTGCCTACTGGCACTAAATGGGATGACTGATAATACCACATTACCTTCTTCAGGTCCGTAAAGAAAGCATAGAGCCCTGTGAAAAAATACAACTAACTTCTTTTCGAACGTTAATCACTCGTGAGGTAGAAACCCGTTTCGTGGCTGAAGAGGCCATTTGATTATTAGCAAGACTTAGCGGTAAGGTTCTCCTGGCCCGAGCTAGCGCTTTGAGTCCTTCCGTGAAAGCTTGAAGAAAGAGAGCCATATCTTCTTCTTCTTTCTATGCAATTCAGTGTCATAAATAAGTCAAATGCACGACCGAAATGACAATATTATTTCCGCCTGCAAGAAAGAGCGAAGCAAGGGCACTACCCAATCTTTCCTGCAGGAGAGAGCTATCCGTGATAGATTGAATAATACTTGATAAAAACTTCTGTTCTTTCAACCGCGAGTAGAATCAGCATCGCTTGATTTAGCAGGAGATGATTCTGTATGCGCTGCATCCGCATCACGGCGCTCACGTGTTAAGAGATCGGCTTTCCCATTCTTTCAGTGCCTTCTCGTAAAAGCGCTAGAACCTATTGGCGGAAATATCTTTGCGTAACATTCGTTTGTAAGACACATTGAGATGCTTTAAAACCGTTGTTTCAGAACTTCCTTGCTATGACCTATAGAGTGATTAACGTGCCTTAAACCCTTGTACCGTTTTGGTAGGTTTTGCTGATGCCGGTTATCTCTCTGACCCGCATAAAGGTCGTTCCCAGACAGGTTATGTCTTTACTATGGGCAATATCTTGGAGGTCTACTAAGCAGACCCTTGTCGCTACTTCTTCGAATCATGCAGAGATTATAGCTCTTCACGAGAGTGTTCGTGAATGTGTATGGTTGAGGTCCATAATTACGCATATTCGAAATTCCCCACAGATGTACCTACGTGCATTTATGAGGGCTTGCATTGAACAAATGAAGCAAGGGCGACAACACAACACCGCCGAAATTCTTTTACAATCAGCAACAACAGACACTCCTCAAGATTCAAGCGAATGATCCGAGGACAATGTCGCAGATTTGGTAAACAAATCTCTTGCATTTGAGAAGCATGTGAAGAGCATTGGTTTGATCAAGCTCTCAGATCTCCCATGATTTCGAGAATCAGGGGGAGACGCAGACTTCAGGGGACGTGTACATGTCAACTTCTAAATCTGAGGGCTCGTGGTTGTCCTCATGTCAATTGAGAATCAAGATAACCTTGAGTACCACTATCTTATTCTATCTTCTGTCAGTTGTACAAACCCCCCTTATTATTTACATAGCGAGGGAATTAACTATACGTGAATGCAAGTCAATTAGTCGTTAGGGATTGACATATTAGTCCCGTCTAATCCATAACCAACTATCTATGATTGATGATAGAAAGCATTCTTCAGCGGTTGTACCGTTAACTATCTTATTCATGTAAACGCAGCCGTAGGCGATTCTATATCTGTTTTCGAAGCTTTCTCTCAAGATCCTTGCTATCGAGACGGCTAGTAACCATTTGTGTTGACCGCATTGCGTGCGGGATGTGTCAACCGGGGTCGTATAGATCATTTCTTGTTAGCAAGGCACCGAAGGTGAGGAAAAAATAGCACATTATGGCGCTAAAGATCACTGCCATCTCACGAATTGGATTTGAACCAATCAGGTCGACTTTCCTTTTAGTCGATCGTGATCCCACCCGCCCTCTTTACCTTTAAGAAACAGAAAAAAAAAGAATCAAAAAACAAAGACTTGTCAACCTGTAGTGATTACTCCCGATCCGAAGCACCCCTTTTCCATTCATAGAGAGATCCAATCGTCAAAATCAATAAAAAGGCCATCATGGACCAAGATCCAAACGGATCAATCTTGTTGAGAGGTACTGCCCAAGGAAAGGAAAAGGTTACTTCCGGATCAAGGATAATAAATAAAATTGAAACAAGATAAAATCGTATATCGAAACGACTTCTGGCATCACCGAAAGGATCGAAACCACATTCATAGGCCGACAATTTTTCTGGATAGGTTGAACTATTGGAAGCAAATGGAAAAGGAACACCGAGTGGGATCAAAGAAACTAGCGGACTGATCACTAAATAGATACAAATAGGTGCAAATTCTGACATCACCACAGCCACCTTGGTTCTCTCGCTCCTTGCTCGCGGAGCGGCATACCGGAAAAAAGAAAGAATCAAAAGTCTATTCCTATCAAATCAAGAAAAAATGTTGAACAAACTCCTAGAAGCAATCATCTAATATGTCCCTGATAGCCTTTCCAAGGGCATCCCAGGGCCTTTCGCCGTCCACCACATCATTATCAGGTGCGGCCGGGGGGATTCCCTGTTGAGTAGGTTCCTCTCTTGAGGATGGAAGTGAAGTTCAGTTTTGATGTCGACTCCGCTCTAAGAGCAGTGAAGTTGAATTCGAGTGAAAAGCAGTTAGCTCAGGTAGCTTGAACTATAACTCTTCCTCCCACTAGGGAGAGCGAGGTTTTCAATCCTTTTGACTTGACACCTTTCTTGTCGGAGTGAACGGGGTTGCCTCGTTTCGGGGTTATCTTGTTGAATGCCCGTTGAATCGTATATAACTGATTGTCTAACTGGAAAGACCTCCATACCTACCGATCTGAGTACAGAAATCTTGTGTAAGAAAATGGGTCGTTCTTGTATATGTCCACTAATTTATATATCCCCAAGGAACTCTCATTAGAAGGTCATATCCGAGTCCATAACTTATTTTGTAATAGCCCTTTGACCCTGTTTGCTCTTCCATTTCTTAGTAGGAGTGCTCCTATGTTAGCAGGACATTTCGTGCAAGAACTAGGTTTGAGTTAGTGCACTAACTAGGTTCTTTTTTCTCCCCTAATGGCTCTATCTCTGAGTTCTTATTTCGCTCACTAGGGCAGAGGAGGGCTCCAAGCTATCTTGTTAATGATAAGCCAGAATCCTTTCTTCTATTCTTTATGTAATTTCCTCTACCGTTTGGGAGTGAGTTCGAATTACCTTTGCTTCGCAACCTTCTTCAAGGTTTCGGCCAGGAGAAGGTAGAGCGGATGTAAATGTGCAAACAGCACCTGCCTTTCAAGTTGCACCGGCGAGCGCATCCGATTCGAAAGTCCTTTCCTTCCCGTTCAGTTGCTGAAAGTATAGAGATAAGCTTTCCCCTTTACTTCGTAACCTTATCTATACCTATACCTTGTAACCCAGGTTACGCTCTTCCCCGGTTCCTTCTATTTAGATTCTTTATTCAAGGCGAGAACTCTTTTCTTTCTGAACCTTTCTTCTCGGGACGGATATAGTGGGGTCGGATATCAGGCATCTGCCCTATTCTCTTTCTCTTCAACCTTCCATAGGCGGGACTGAGACTGGGTTTGCCCTACCGCTGCTCCAACCAAATTCTGGTGAATGAGCGCTTTCCTGGGTTCACTAGAAATGCCATCTATCGCACTGGATTTCCTCACTTCATATAGTCGCTTCAAAGTCTTACTAATTCAACTGTCTGCCGCGTGCGTGTGTACTTCATTAGTGTAATCTGGCAACTGAAATACATGGGCTATGGCTATCTTCTATTAGAAGCTATGCCCTTTTTAGAGTTTTTTACAGAATAATAAGGTGTGCTCTTCCTGGATTGCTATTGCAGCTTGGCTTTCTTGTCTGTTATTAACCCAATGTTTTTCCTGTCGCTTTGACTCTTCTCACGAATTGGATTTGAACCAAGAAAGTCTTCCAACTCTGCCTTTTAGGGTAAGATACCCTGGCTTTCACTGTTTTGATGTACGATTCTCAAAGGCTTTCTTCTTTACTGGCTGTAACGTAACAAGCGAAGCACTTACACTCGCTCGATTCCTTCATTTAGAACGCTCTAGAGGAGTAGGACTTGAACCCTCAATGGCTGGACCGACAGCAAAGGAACCTGGTCACTCGCTCGAACCCAGAATCCATAGAGTACTTCACTTCCTCTCTCCCTTACACCCTGACACTAGAGGGCTGTAACGTACTCATACCTTCAAAAGGCGGAAAAGAAAGCAGAAGAAATGGATAGGTATGTAAAAACCTCCGATATCCATGGAACCTTTTACTCCCTAGGGATCACTCCATTCCGAAAAGAAACTCTTACCGACTAGGGAAACCTCGTATAGACATTGTGTCTCGCAAGGAAATTGGCAGCTGGCCTAAAATAACTTGATTGAACTAGCTTGATCACATGAAAAGAAAAAAGCTTTCTCCCTGGCAGGGAAACTGGCACAGCAACATGAGGGGCAGGGACTACCGTTAGCGGGACTGCTACGGGGAAGGACTAGTCGAGATGAAGGGACACTTTCATTGTCTATAAAGGGAAAGGGCAAAGAAACTCCAAGGACTCTGGCTATAGGGATGTGACAGAATTCCCTGCGAGAAATCCTCCCACTGCGGGCTTAACTGGCAGAAGCATTGGATGCCCTTTTTTCTCCAACACTAGATGCGCTTGATCTAGCCGGAACTATATCCGAAAGAAAAGAAAGATATAACTGGCTTACTTGCGGACTTAGCAATGGCCATTAGGAGCACTTCTACAAATATTGATATTGGGAATGCCACTACTGAGACTGGAACTCAAAGGCCTCCAACGGTAACTTCAACTCCAGGTAAGGCGGAAGCACTTTTAGGGCTTAGGACGAGAAAGACATATTTTACACTCGCTTTTGACCTAGAATTAACAGATGGATTGGCCTTGCCTACTTCAATGCCAATGCCTGGTAAACATGTAGAAAAGACAGTTGAGAAGGCCTTTAGGGGCGCTGTTTTCATCCAACTCGAAATATCGTAAGAAAACGCACACAAGATCCCATGTCTTTCTTGGTTGGACCAACCCAACCAGCGATGTCTTACAAGTCTTTCATCTTTCTTTTTTAGAGCAAGAATCTAACAGTCAAAAGTTTACGATGAGCATCTATTTGAGTCGATCATTTCCAAGATCTAATTCCAGTTTTCAGTTATCTAGTGGTAATGCCTTACAATCAGAAGTAGTACGCTTAAGGGAAGAAAAGTTCTTGGTGGATGCAGGACCTGGGACCCCCAGAATTTGTATGCAAGATGAGCCTACAGGAGTGCCAATCAACCGAGCCGCCAGGTTTGAGAATAAGGTGGGATCCCAGGATGTAGTGGCCGGTGAATCACTGATCAAAGAGCATATTTTGGAGAGATTCTTCATCGATGTAGTGGCCGGTGACTCAAAGTGCAAAGAGCGAGCAGCCGCCAGGTTTAATTCTTTGGTGGGATCCACAGATGTAGTGGCTGGTGAACCGCTTCTTCTTCTTCCACGAAGATTCAGACAAAGGCTCGCTTGGATGGAACTGAACAAGATTTGGAGAAGGAATAGAAAGGTAAAGGGCTTTATTCTTCAGAAAGTCAAAAGAGGATTTTTAGTAGGCATCGGGGGTTTCATTACTTTTCTTCCATTCCGCCGGATATCGAATGGTCGATTCACCATTTTGAGCATTAACCTCAAAAGGCCGAAGATTGTGGTGTTCTAACAGCGGCAGATCAAACAAGAACTTATTTCTTTCTAGATTAATTTTTTTCAACAACCGATCCTTGTCCGTGCGTGGAAGGAGGAGAGTTGTAGCCGGATCGAACTCCCTTGACTTCTGAAGCGCTTGGACATAGGATTTCCGGCGTAGCGCTTTTCCTCCAACCTATTCCTCAAAAGAGAGGTTCCTCCTCTATCCCTTCAACCTTCTCGGCAGGTGGGATGCCCCATAAGCGCTTTTACCTTTCCTCTTTTACCCATCCATCAATGAAAAAATTTGTTATTACGTATCTAAGGAACTCGACCCCAACTCATCTATCCCGACCGAAGCCCACCATTGAACCTCCAAAAGCAGGACCTGGTGCTCCTGTCTTCTCTTCCCAATGGCAGGAATCACCCTGATAGGAGCATCTGTAGCGGCATCAGTAACGAGGGAAAGAGAGGCGGAAGGCGCCCCTTCCAAACAATGAAAAAAATCCGGGGAACTTCGAAGCTTATGGGGCCTCCTCTTGTAAGCTAGCTCCATTCGATCGATCGCTTCCGTTCGGAATAGATTGGTTGGGAATTTGATGCTCTGCAGTGAAGGTTACGAAGTAATATGAAGAGTGGTAAACTCTGAAAGATGGAAACAGGGGAGTTGGCTGATAAAGATGGACAGTAAGGATCGCGTAATATCAATTTATCGTCCTCGGAAATTCTAAGCTATATGGGGGGCTTGGATGGTGAGCAAAAACAATTGATCAAGAAGTTGGTCAACTTTCGCATGAAAGAAGGTAAAAGAACGAGAGTTCGTGCTATTGTTTATCAAACTTTTCATCGCCCTGAACGCAATGTAATCAAACTTATGGTTGACGCCGTAGAGAATATAAAGCCCATATGCGAAGTGGAAAAAGTAGGAGTAGCTGGTACTATTTATGATGTCCCTGGGATTGTAGCCAGGGATCGTCAACAAACTTTAGCTATTCGTTGGATCCTTGAAGCAGCTTTCAAACGACGTATAAGCTACAGGATAAGCTTAGAGAAATGTTCATTTGATGAGATACTGGATGCTTACCGAAAGAGGGGAATTGCACGTAAGAAAAGGGATAATCTTCATAGACTGGCTTCCACCAATCGGAGTTTCGCCCATTTCAGATGGTGGTAAAGTGAGACCACATAACGAGCTCTTCAGCAATAGTCTGAAAAATTAACTTCAAAGGGAGGGTAAAAGATTGGAAAGTGTAGAGAGTTTTCGCGGCCGGAGCTTCCTATCTCTCATTCGTTCCGTTCCTCATATCTCCGGTCAATGGACATTAGATACGTGATAACACTTGTGGTTTCGGCGAATCGCCTTCACTCTCGGCAGCCTCTTGGTGTCCCAGGAGACGAATCGAAGAAATTCGGTTAAGAATCAAAGCCTTTAAGGAGTTGGAAAGGGAGGAAAACCAGAAAGATAGCCCATGCGGCTTCCACAGAAACGGATTTATCACAATCCACAAGGTCTTGTCAAGCGAGTTGTCTTAAGAGCAATTGCCGTAGAATCAGACTGCCCAGTGTCCATTACAGATGCCCCTTGATAGAAAGAACCAAAAGAAGCAGCGCTTCTCTTTCTATCATTCCTGCTTTAGACTAAGGCATTCCAGCGTTCATTCGCCAGGCCAATCAATCTTCTGAAAGAGCCCTGCCTCTGGTTTGCCCACTGCATATATTCATTGTCTTCTCTCGGCGGAAAAGGGGCTTCTATAGAGGTCAGAGTCGCGCGTACCCAAATCTGAATAAGTAAATCGGCTCACAAATGGAGGAATCTAAACCTTTCTCTATTTCGAATGTCAAACCTGAATGCAAGCCTAATAGGGAAAGTGCTAAGGTTAATGCCCCATGACGCGAGATAAAAGGACTAAGAGCCTTTATCCCATGGTCAACAATCGGCTTCACTCGCTCAAGTTTTTCATAAATGGAGCGCATCAGTTCTATTGAGAACCAATTCCTCGAGTAAAGGCTTCTACAGCTGGTTGACAAAGAATCCGAAATGCGCCACTTTTCCTGGTAGGAAACGCTAGAATATTGCACTGATCGGAGAGGAATTCTATTTCATTCATTGCCCATCATCGAAAGTCTTTGATTCCTGCTTTAACTAATAGAAAGAGGGGATGAAAAGTTTCTATATCCCACTCTGAAACAAGCCAATAGGTAAGGACTAAGGGTCCGCGGGAAGGCCTTATGAACGAAATAAAGAATCAGTGAAGCCGAGTGACGAAGTAGCTCGCCCGTGAGTGAGAGGCGAACCGTGTAAAAGTAGGGTTCCTAAGCAAGCGAAGGTGGGGAACAGAAGGGTTGGTGCTTATACTCCGACAGGTATTTCCATGGCTAGAAAGGCTTCTTCAATCCAGCCATATCTTACCGACCAGGGGCTTTTGAGCGAGCAAGCCACTTCTCGGCAAGCTACCGTTCTTTCGGGTATTTATCCGCTTTATTGTAATTTGATGGACTTCTTCACTTCTACTTCGTAGCCTCGATCGAAAGCCAACTACAGACAAGTAACAACTTCTTGATACCATTCGCGCGACCTCCCAGACAGCACCCGCTTACCGGGAGAAAGACGAAATAGGATGGGTTTACAGCCCTAGGCAATAGTTAAAAAAGAGCATGTCCCAAGTGAGTTCTGATCGAAGGTGAGCACCAAGTTCCCATCAGGAGCAGAGGCAGTTCTTTCCAGACTTTCTTTCAAGAGTTCTAGTCGCGCCTCTCCACTCTAACAAAGTAGTCCATCTGAAAGAAAACGTGGGTTTTCTATACAAATGGTGCCCATTCGGCCAATGTTGAGTGTCAGGCGAAGCTACCCCCCAGTATCAATGCGACCAGGGAATCGATGGCACGTACCGTTGTCAGTTACCAAGTGATGATCTTAAAGCCCAATCCGCAGCCTAATCACTTCGGCTTGTTCCTTCCTCGCTGGATTTCCAAGGGATCCCACTACCGTGGGCTATGCCTGGTCTTATTTCTTTCAGAACCTATGATCTCCATTGTTCTGATTTCCCTGCCAGGAAGTGGAGAGCTTGCTAAAAAGCTCCTCGCAACGAGATGGGCTGGGTGTCTGTCTTCGTGCTCATCAACTGGAGAATCTCGTTTCTCTTTTAGTTGATCGACCTCTAATCGATATCTAGGTTCTGAAAGAAAGGCACTGAAAGTGTGCGCCTGCCTCAAAAACTTTATCCCCGTAGCCACGGATAAACGTCTTTGCTTCGCAACCTTCTTGATGATGGTGGGCAAATAAAGTCTTCACTTCGTTCAGAACCGGCCCTTCTTTCACCGTTGCTTCGCAACCTTACATCTGCCAACTTCGATTCGAAATCCCGGAAAACAAGCTCCTGCCAAGTGAGCGACATCAGCTTACGAGCCAGATGATAGATGATGCAATCAACCATACAATACAGTAAATGAATATAAGGGTTTCGGGGTAGAATGTTGAAGGGATACGTACCCAGTAAAAGTTCAGAGCGGAATGAATCGGAATTCAGACAGTTAGAAGGGTTGGAGGTCAGGGTAAAGGTGGAGGCTCAATTACACGAGAATCCCCGCGAGCCCTGGAACTAGCCCTATATTCTTGTGCAACAGGGGAAGCTTGGATGACAGACCATTTCAAAAAAGATACGAAAACCAAGGGTGGGTTCTCAGTCCGGTTGAGCAGATGTGGACGAGCTAAGAGGCCACACCTTCCCCCAACGGTCGTGCTCCCATATACAACCTGTTGTGCTTATACAGTGAAATCTTTTTTTTTCTATCAATAAACAAGGTAGCGGGTGGCCAACCCACCCGGGGACTGGCGAGCCCCGCGGATTCTCTAAAAATCTCTCCGTTTTCTTTGTTTAGGGCTCTCCATAAGCTAATAATGAATGCCGAGATCAAACGACATCATGTACCGCGGTTAGAGGGACCTCTTCTGCCTACTCTTCCCTATTATAGGTTCAATGAAGTGAGTTTCCGCTGCTGCTTTTCACTTGACTGAAGGCACCGAAGGTTATGTTGCCATGGTATTTTTGTGTGGGAAGTGGAATGCGGGCATCTGCGGGTCAAGTTTTGGAGGGAAGGCATCTTTCTCTCCCAATTGCCAAGAGGATTCATCTCGCTGCCTTTCCTATCAAGAGTCATAATAGAATTAGGAAAGAAGAAGACGCGTCAGAAGATACCGATGCCGATGTTTGATGGCATTGTGAGAATACTTGAAAATGTGAGGCATGTTCCGGAATTGAAGAAAAGCTTGATTTAACTTTCGGAGCTTGATTCTCGTGGCAAGGTGGAGTTATTAAAGTCTCCAAAGGCATTTTGGTTGTCATGAAAGGTATTCGGAAACTTGTATAAATTGCTTGGAAGCACGGTTGTTGATGGTGCACAAATGGTGATAGAACATGATGAATTTCCGGTGATTGGGTCACATGAGTGAAAAAGGTATGGAGATCTTGATGAAAAGGGAACTTATTCCACAAGGAATTTTGTGAGCATTGTGTATATGGGAAGCATCATAAGCGAAGCTTCAAGGCCACTAGTAAAGGCATACTTGACTACATTCACTCGGCCCGTCTCGCACTAAATCATGTGGAGGTGCATCATACTTCATATCTTTCATTGATGAGGGTCAAATTCTTGAAGTCAAAGGATGAAGCTTTCATGGCATTCAAGCATTTCAAGACCGAGGTTCTGAAAGAAAAGAAACCGGAAGGTGGATCAAGGTGATTAGAACGTTTGGAATTTGTAAACAAAGTCTTTCTCAAGTATTGCAAGGATGAAGGAATTGTCATGCATAATACCATTGTTCGGAGCCGCTCGAATGAAATGAGAGGGGCAGTCAAACCGCTATAACCTGGTATATACATAATATAGAACCAGCTCACTGTAACAGCTATAGATAACCGGTAGACTTAGCCCATGAGTGGCTATAGGTATCGGATTGAAAGAAAGTTCTACGTACAACATATCTGCGTCCCAGTGACTTCTTGTCTAGAACTAACCCTAAAGGGAACGAAAGCTCATTGATACTAGTTTCTATTTCATTCGAGCACATGTGGGCGTGAAGACTCAAGTTGTGGACATTTTCACACGCACTAGCTCAAATGTGTCCAGAGAAAAACCCCAGATAGAAGAGCCCACTAACTGCTAAGGGGACAGGAAAGTGTCACAGTGACCAGCAATTTGATCTCCGACAATAAGAAGAAAGCACCGCAGCTAGCTCGCCTTGTCCACGGAACTTCTCCTGTTGAGAATCCTATCTTGCTTGACTGCGCTGGCCTTAAAGCATTGATTTGACTTATCCGCTTAAGTGAGAAAAGGAAGTTGATTTAGCTTGAACCTTGAGCCATAGAAGAGGACCTTTCAGAAGGACGACTGGCTTTAGCCCGAATTAACCGAGAGTCAACCTATTTAACCTATTTAAAGGGGGATTCTCCATTTACTGTATCGTATCCTTTTCTTGTGGTGATGGAAATATATATGTAAGATTGTTGTAGAAGTTTCCAGCCTCACAGGCTTTAGATTGGACTATGGAACCGAGCGAAGACCTTTGAGATGGATATACCCCGGGAGAGTCCACTTATGAAATGGATCCGGATTAACCGCTTTCGACTGAGATGTAACCTTCGCCTTTGCTTTTGGTATTCTATGCGGCTTTCTCCAACTCTAATCTCAGGTTTTTCTTTCTCTATGAACTCTATAGATTGATTGATCCACAAAGAGATTGTACCTACTTCAGTATAAGTTTCTCCTTAACCCTATGGCACTTCGTTGCTTGCTCCAGTGAGCTACCTATTTAATGAAAGGGATCTTATTCTCCTTTTTCAGTGTGTGTACACGCTTGAAAGCGGAAAAGATGAACTCAGACTAATAAAAAGGAAACGGAAACTTATCTTCTGTCCCGTGCGTGCAATTTCCCTTCCTGGTGCAACCTAGACCACAGGAGGCTACCAGCCCCTTCCTAAGGATCTGATCTATCTCGTGGGACTCACTCCGGAAGTATAAACATTGAAGCGGTAAGGCTCTCAAATGCGAGCAAACCCGAGAAAACAAACACATACTAGTTCAACTATGAGGACTTCGAAAGAGTACGTACTACGGGTCAGTACTAAAGGCTTCGTTAGCTAGTTCTCCTTTGTAAACCCACCGTATCAACACCAGAACATATTCGAAGCTATTCTGAATGTCGCCACCGGACTAATTGACCGCCCTATCCTATTATCATTCCTATGATTAGATCGCCCACGGGCTAAAACCTTCGCCATCGCCCTAGACTGCTAACAAAGATTCTAACCCTACAGGATCCTACCCTTCTACTAAACCTGACTTCCCGCTTAAGAAGTACTCGATTCCCGTGCGAGCTTTGAGAATCAGTCTACCCCTCTATAACACAATCTTTCTTCTAGTCTTGCTTTCTCAAGCCTATCCTACGTCCGGAATGCGATTGGGTCTTCTTTTTACGTCGAACCGGTAGGCCGGCTTTTGATAGCAACCCCTTGCCTGTAGGAAAAGTGTTCCATTCTTGGGTTCGGAACTTGAACGCATAGTTTTCCCCCGGCAGGCGCTTTTTGCCCTATATAACCCAATTGAGCTAGCCCGCCCCGGAAACTCTTTCTTTCTATTATAGAAGAGAAATGACCATAAGCCCAGACGTCGTTACCGTTTGCCGCTTTCGAGCTTTCGCTAGCTCTGTTGTTAGATTAGATAGGTGTAGTCACCCCTTTAGAATAGAATAGAATAATCTCGATTTGCTTTGTCTTCCGTGCTCGGGCTAAGCCCTTGCCTTGCTTTTCTCCCGTCACCTCCGGCTATCTGCCTTTCCGACCGGTAGTGGGGACAGCTGACCACCACTTACCGCTTAGACGAAGACTTTCTGGAAGGCTTCAGCCTATGTAAGAAAAGCATTTAAGCTGACTGGGGCTCTTGTGGAGCTTGCCTACATACCTTCCTAGCTTGGACAGGATAAAGTCAGATGTAGTTCTAATAGGATTCAATCCAGCCCGGGGCTAACCTGTTTACCGGATCTTTAGAGGTCTGCCCGTCCCTCAAACACTTTAGTGGACGGACTTATGTCAGGTCAGAAACTAACTCTAAAATCAACTTTCACCTATTTTAAATTAAATTCACTGCTAAAGGATCTTCTGAACGCATTTCCTGAAAGTAGACGACAAGTTTTAAATCTTAATGCAGGAAAATTTCCTTTTTTCATATACGGAGAGTGTAATTTTTTAATGCGTTCTTAATTCGCTTATAATATATAGTCTTTTTTATATTATTATGTTTCAACATCTGTTTCTTTATTGCTGTGAAGCTTATAGGTTGGGGTTTAGAGTCCGTGGTAAAGGCGATACGTCGCCAGTCATTGCGAGAATTTAAAATCCTATCGTCCGAAAATCCATCGGAACGGAGAGCATCCTCGAGTTCGCGATCGCACTTTAATTGTAAAGTTACCAAGTTCTCGCGCTCAGTATCAGAAAGAGTTTTTTTATAAACATTATGTTCAATTAAGTGTTCTAACTCACTCTCTAACTCTATGCGGCGCTGGGTGTCAGAAAGTAATGGAACCTCCGCCGACAACGAAGGCGAGCCCCTCCGCTCACCCTGGTGGGAGCTTTCGCCTTCGAGCGGGTACGAAAAAAGGCCAAAATTCTCAGAGGGGCCGGGAGGTGTAGGTGTACCAGGACCTCCAGCCATTCCCCCCGGATAGAATTGAGCAACCGCCCGGGATAGGTCCTCCATAAAGACATATCCCAGTTTGACGGCTACGCTCGCCAGAAGAAGAGAAAAGAGCGCTCTCCCAATACAAAATACAACGCTTTGAACTCTTGTCGGAATCTTCCTAAACCCGGGTATCCGACATAAGAACCGTAAAATAGTCTTATTGTCGAAAAAGACAAGAATCAGAGACACGGAACCAAAGATCACAGAAAATAAGTTCATGAGACGAGGCATTTGAGTCATTTTTGCTTTGTATTTCTTAGTTTTTGTTTCGAAATAAACATAGATTTATCCCACGAGGGAAAGGACGATTTCCACATGAAGGACCCGCTACTTAGAACGGGACATGATGGAGAGCCCTGAACGGAACGAGACCCACTGAACACCAACCCAATCTCGATGAAAAAAAGAGAATAAAAAGACCGCCGAGAAAGCTTTTTTTTTTGACTCAACTCGGCCTCGAATCAAAAGTCTTTCTCCTTTCGCTACGATCTTTCTTCTCTTATGAAATTTCGAGATCAAAAGAGCGCTCCTAAAAGCAGCCTTTCTCTTATCCGCCAAAGGCTCTTATTATTATTTTTTTAGAATAAATATAGGAAGGAGATCTTACTTCTTCTAAGGAGATGAGCTACCTAGCTGTATATGCGGGTCTCGATAATGGAAGAGAGAAGAGAGGAAAGAGACAGAGGAGTACGCGAAAAGAAAGAGGGAGAAGAGAGCTATTCAAGGCTACTCAACTCGATGGGGAAGGGCTTGCTTGTGGCGAGCGGCTGCCAGTGACTCGAGGTTCTGAAAGAAAGAACTCTCGGATAATTCAGCTCTGGGGTATATCTCTTATCTGCTGTTCACGAATCCGTTTTCAGGTTTGTTTTCAGGGTCTTTTCTCTTTCAGTTGCTGCTCCAATGAAACCTAGGAAGGAAAACCCTCGATGGCTTACTAAGCTTATAAAGGCAAGTCTGACTTCCTTCTTTTGCCTTCAAGGAGAGAGTCTTGAAAGAAAGGTGTCAAGCTCCTTCTGCGCCGCTACTACTCATTTTTTTGTTCTATCTTCCTAGTGAGTTGAGCCGGGGCAATCAAGCCTTTGAAACTAATGAAAATCGAACTAACAATCAACTAGCCAATCCAGCTGACATTGAAAGCAGATGTCATAAATATGGAAAGCGAGTGAGGGAATGGACTCCTCTAGCTCATTATCCCATTCTATCCCTGTCACCCGACAGTGCCTTCGCTCTCCCCTTTGGGTTTGTTGATGGGTTGGTATGCTAGTTGTGTATGTTTTTATCTTTTCGGAGAAGCGGAATGGCAAGAAGCAGAGAAAAAGACAATGAAAAACCGAAGGAAGGTTGATTCGAAAGCTGTCATGTAAGATTACAAAGAGGACTGCTACCGTAACTGCTTGACTAAGTCCTCGGTAGAACTCTTCCTTTCCACTCCTGACATCCGCTCTGAAACAAGCTTGGTGTATGGCGCACCGCAATCAACGGATGTGAGTGAATGCATTGGCCGATTCTCATGCCTAATGTCTAAGCCGGAGGCCCCTCCTGACAACTGTATTTGAGTCCGTTCACTCCTCACTCTCCTAACGCGGGGTAAGTTATTATTGATATCCGACTGCCGGTGTCGGTACCTACGACTGTGGAATGCTTTTTTTATGTTATTAAAAGAGGAACTCAAAGTCTAGTTTGACTTCAGCCATAGTGGACAGGAGAAGCAAAGAAGAGTGAAGGCGAAGTGCACCTGATCTTGCCAGATCCAACTTAAATTGGCCCCGAGAGTTCCTCCTCTTCTTTCTGAGATCAACTCGGTCTGTGATTATAGCTTATATTTTAATATAAGCGATAGCCCTCCTCAATGGAATCAATCCATCCTTTCTCTCTTCTTTCTTATCCGACCGGGCTACCTCCGGAAACGAACGGTAGGGATCTTTCTTTTCTTTCTTTTTAGTCACGATCAGAAGATAGTAGGGCTGTTATAGAATTCTCTTCTTCCTCATCAACCTATAGCCCTGTCTGAAATCAAAGCTAGGGTTACGGAAGGGTGGAACTTGACTTCTTCCTTTGCTTAGGGAATAGGTTGGGTTAAGTATGGGGGTACGGCTGAACCGGAAGGAGATATCTAAGAAAAGCCTTCGATAAGGAGCGAAGCCACTCGAACGAATGTGAGAGGAGCGAAAGTCTGTGATCGAATTTCACCGACAGAGATGAGGTCAGGTGCTCCCGGGATGGCTAACATAAAGGAGAGAGGGGCGACAGCCGCGAGGCACTTTTGCTTTGATTTTCTTGTTTCGGGAGATGGGCTTTCGTATTAGTTGGGTTTGATTCTACCGAGGCAATGTTCAGGAAATTGGGCTTCCTTTTTCTAAGTTTTGAATATATCTTTGGTCACTTTCTTTGTTTGTGCAAGTAATCTGATTTTGCTTCGAGCACAGGGCTTCACAAGTCAAGTAACGGATCCCATTACTGTAGGGCTTCCCGCCCAAATGCTCCAATAGAGCTCTTCCCGCCTTCCAGATACTAGTGAAAACTTGTTTTATAGGTTGGTTGGAATGGGGGGTTGCTCCTATCTTGACTCGATGCTTGGTCACTAGCAGACTTGTCCCTCCGCGGATTCGTAGACCCACTAAAGTCAAGATAGGTCAAAGAAAGGACTATCTCCGGTGGATCTTTTAACTTCAGTCTGTGGTCGTAGAGAAGGTAAATAGCCTCATTTCGGGGCTGGGGAGAAAGGAGAAGCGGCAGTGTCGGTAAAGCCGCAAGTCCTAATCGTAGCACATAGGCCGTTGAAGAAATTCGGTAAGCCTTGGCAAGCCGCCTTGTACGGGCGGAAAGCATTTATCGTATAGTAGTAATAGTTATACCCCTCGTTCCTACTTGAGTCGGCTAGTCCCGTCCCGGGAAGCTAAGAACCGTCATAGCCCAAAGGTGCGAATTCAAAAATGTCTTCAAAGAAAGAAGACTAGGGACTCTCAATAACGGGGAATAAAGACTCAGAGTGGTTCTCTGTCTGTGCCCCTTTTTCCAGCCATGTAGGTTTTCTTGAAGCACAAGCCATTCTAAGAGCGCCATTCAAGCGGCTAAAGACTGTTGGGAGAGTCCAGGGCGGTCCGGCGACCATTGCCCCTTTTGGATGTAGCTATTTCCTTACATATAGAGGAATCGAGGAGATTCGTATACACCCAGAAGCTCGCAAGACCCACGGCGCCTTGCTACAATAACGAGTGGCTAGTTCGTTGGGGGATACCCGTCTACTTCGCTTCACCAAGCAGACCCCACGTACTTTAATTGTCCGTCTGCTACTACGAACCCGACCCATAGGCCCATACCTTTCTCGACCGAAGCCATAAGTAGTAGTTTAACGCTTGATCGAAGCGGCAGTTACCAGGCCGGGCAGAAGGACGCAAAAAGCCAAATGTTACAGGGGCTTGGGATGCCTCACCGTTCAGGAACAGGATGAGGCAGAAGCACTTGCTCTGAGAAAGAGAGAAGTGTTATAAATAAAGAAAGCTCTTTCAAGCTCGTGTAATAGCAGCAAAGGGCAGCCCTTATATTAGAGAAAAGTTTGAGAAAGGGGCACTCATGACAGCAAGAAAAGGTGATCCCCGAGCCTAGAAAAAGAGTTAAGAGTTCACTTGCTTCTCCACCTACGCGTTTATTCCCAGTTCGATCGTGGCTCGGAGAGCTACTTGATGGGTTAGCGTCTTCCTGTCTTTCCTGCTATTCCAACAACGGCTTGGGTTAGCGTCTTCCTGGATAGCTTTCTTTCACTCTTTCACGGCCCGGCCGAGCAACAATAGGAAGTGCTTTCTTAGCATAAAAAAAAGCAAGCTTTCAAACCCTCACTGTGGTGGGTATGGTCTGGACCTATAGAAGATCTTTTCAACAGGAATTTTTCCAAAAAGATTGGAAGCTTTAGCGGATGTGCCTGCCTATGATTGATCTTTCTTACGGTGAAACCCGCTTGGTTTACTTGGTTTCACTTCCTACTTGCTAACTCCGAGTTTGCAAAATAGGGAATACCTTAGTTCATTCCTTCCTCAGGGCATTTAGGAATGTATGGATGGGGATACTTCTTTGTTTGAGCTACCCTTGCTTTCGAGTTAGCTACTAGCTTGTTTCGGGGACTGGACTGGCTTGGTTTAACTCCGTGCTTAGCTGGATTGGTTTAAGAATTCGATTCTACACTCATCGCGTACCTTCTTTGTTACACTCAGGGAGATACCTACTTTCATCGTTAGATCGAGTTCTGCCTACTCGACTAATACCAGCTATCATTTCTTAGTCTTGGAGGAGTGTTGAGTTGTGACAAGCTATATGGCTGTGACATGGAGCCACTCAAATTCGGTAAGTGAATCCAACCCGAAAGCGGTCCCAAGCCTCCTTCATCATTAACATCTCTCTTTCTCATTCCCCGCTTGACATCTTTGTCTCTCAATGGTGCTCCGCGCATTCTGGATATTTTTGTTAAGCATTCACTTAGAGATGTCGTCTTCCTCCCGATAAGAAGCTATCGGCTTTTGCTACGGTACGGGTTTTTCGGGAAAAATAATTGGCCCGGAGAGTCTTTTACCTCTAGCCACTGAACCACCGCCCTTACGTTTACATAATAGGAGGGAGGCACCCGGGACAGAACAATCATGCTTTGGTCTTTTGTGACGGGCTCCCTTTATCACGACCGAAGCCTTTCATATCGGCTTCTGGGGCTTGGTTTGTTTTTGATGGAAAGGGGCAAGGGACAGAGGAGTCCACTAGCCTGTCTTTCCGGCCTCACTTGATCGGGCTGTATTTCCTGACCTGACTGACCTCTCGGGTTACCACTGGACTGTGAGGGCTGCTTACAGCTCCAAACCAAAGAGGAATCCTTTGGCATGCAAGCCGATGCTTTGATTGCATGGACCACTTGGTGGGGCTGCTGCTTACCGAAGCCTCTTTTCTGACTTTTTCAGTTTGGTTAAGGTCGACGAAAGCCCTTTCTTGTGTCTGACCTTTCTCCGAATGCGCAAAACTAAGACTTTATAGCGAAGTCCAATGACATTGATCCGCAAGTAAACTACCGGAAGAACTCCCCGTGGTATGTTCCTATGGTTGAAAACTGGAAGATGAGAATAGGGATATTGAAGACATGTCAATTGATAACCGGTTGTACCGTTAACTATCTGGATTGACATATTTGTTCTAGAAAGAATTCTTCTGCGTGGATTGATAGAAAGCATTGGTTGTACAATTCATGTACCACACCATTCACTCTCTTTCATCGCGGCTGGAGATGATTCTGTATGGACAGTATCCACTAGCATCACTGAGCCCACGTGTTAAGAGATCGGGATATATCTTTGCAGACCGCTTTTTTTCATGAAATAGAAATGCACGGTCGATCATAGGTTGGTTGAATATTGAGTTCCGCTTCGGCTACGTGTTCTGTTCACGCGCTACTAAGCCGCACACAGGATCTTAGACAGGTTTCGTCCCCTTTCGGGAACACCTTCTTACTAGTAGGGGCTAAGCCTGATGCAAATATACTGAAAAAATAAGATATCCTATGGTCGATTCTACGAAGAGTAGATTCGCCCCTTATGTTATGTCTCGTCTCGCGCTTAGTCACTCGCGGAATTCGGAAGGGGGCAGCAAGTCTTTTCTGAAAAAACTAGCGGTTCCCCCCTATATATATATGTATTATAGAAACTAACTCTTTGGTTTTTTCGGACAGGGACTTCTATAAAGATCTTTCCACTCATTCATCATACTCAAAGTCGGAGTCGCGGCATGGGGGGCTCGGAAAAAGAAAAAGAATCGGTGTCGTGGTGGTGCTACGAGATGGCGATTTATCGTATAGAAGAATAGATTCGCAGACCTATTGATTGACCATAGATGCGAACCGATCGACCGCTATCTAAGAGAAGATAAGTAGTTCTTCTATCGAAAAAGGGAAAGGCACCGAAGGTGTAGTGGCTTGCCTAGATCTCGTATTTCCCACGTAGTCCGTCGGTCAAACCAACGATTCTCTTCTCAAAGTAATAGAGAGATTCTTTTTCTTTTTCCGCTCCGCGAGCTAGGAGCGCATCATCGGGGCAGAGCGAAAACGAACATAGGATCATCATCATGGCCCTTTTCTTGTTTCTTTTGTTTGTGTCCGTTGTGTGTGTTTTTTTTAAGGGGGCTATTCTTCTTCTTTCTTTTGCTTTTGCTGCTGATCTCACATCGAGAGCAGCTCCTTCTTGTTCAGGGTCATCAGATGCCTCCGATTCCGAGAAATCGGTCAAGCGTGGGGCTACCCTCGACTCACCTCTCTATCTATAAAAGTACCTCCCCCGAGGAGAGCAGAAGCTCCAGGATGAGTATGTCCTGGATT